GAATCCGAGGAATCAGCCCGAGTCGGTTTACTAATGGGATGTCCTATTGCATTACAAAATTTCATTTTTGACAACGATTCAACTAAAGGAAGAATTGGAACAATTGTATCAAGTTTATTTATGGTATTATCTATTATCAACGAATTTTCGAGCATTTGACTCCGTACCACTAAAGGGTTTAGACATACACTTGAAAGATAACCCAAAAGGGAGAGGGAATGCTTGGATAATGAATTTATATAGATCTTTTCCGGGTGAAACCCCACATCAAAATGACGTTGACATACATTGACAAAATAATATTTCCACTTTTTCATCGGAAAAGGCCTATCTTTTGAAGCCAGAATAGATTTTCCTTCATATCGAAAATAATGTATGAAAGAATCCTTAACCAAGCATAGGGTTGCCCGAAAATCGTTAGTAAAGCTTTCAGCAAAATCTTCTATTTTTTCATATAAATATATTCGTTCAAAAAGGACTCGAAAAAATGTTGATTGTAAATGAAAGGATTGGTTACGAAGAAAGAAGAGAATAGATTCGTATTCATATACATGAAAATTATATAAGAACAAGAATAATCTTGGATTGTCTTTTGCAAAAATGGAAATAGATTTCTTTGAAATAATAAGACTGTTCAAATTCCAATACTCATGAAGAAAGAGTCGTAATAAATGTAAAGAGGAGGGATCTCTCACCCAGTAACGAAGTGTTTGAACCAATTTTTCTAGATGGATAGGGTAAGGTATTAGTACATCTGACACATAATTTAAATGTGGAAACTTACTCTCTAAAAAAGGAAATATTGAATGAAGTGATTGTAAATTATGAGATTTTACTATTTCTGACCTTTCTAAAAGGGATACTAATCGTCGGGAAAATGGAATTTCTACAATGACTGCAATCCCCCCCGATAGCATTTGAGAATGCAAATCTTTGTTGTACCTAAAAAGTGGATTTTGGTTTGAATCATTAACAGAAAAAATCAAATGATTCTGTTGATACGTTCGAGTAATTAAATGTTTTACAACTAATAAACTTGATTTAGATTTAATGTCATAACCCCTATTTTCCAACAAACTGGATCTATTTAAACCACGATCACGAACAAATGTATAAATATACTCCCGAAAGATAAGTGGGTATAGGAAGTCATTTTTTCGAGACCGATCTAGTTCGAAATATCTTTTGTATTTCTCTATTTTCATTTGAAATTCAATTTAATTGAAGCAAAGATAGGAGATTTTGGGGGTTATTCAATAATACATAGTGCGATACAGTAAAAACAAAAAAGTATAATAAGAAAAGAATAGATACTTCAGAAATTGGCAAATTGATCAACGGATTCTCTATTTTCTCTTTGTTCCATCGAATCGATTTATGTTCATTATAGGATAAGAAGACGGTTAGAAATCCTTTATTTTTTCACGCCAATCGCTCTTTTGATTTTGGAAAAAAAGTTATTTATCAATATACTCTTTCTTCTACACATCTAATTCCCCTCACAGTGGAGAATGACAATATAGTTAGGATTTATTAAAAAAATGGAAAATCCATTCATGGAAAAGCCTTTCCGCGCGGGCACTAATCTCTTTTTAACGTCCAATTAGATCGGAAAATCGTTCAAATTAAGAACGGGAGCTCGTTGCTTTTTTGTTTCCCGATAATTAGAGCCATATAACTCTATCCATTTATTAACTCAGACCCACTTTAATAATAGAAATATTCTAATTTTTTTTCGTTCTATGTTCCGTACCAAGAATTCAAACAAGGTTTGGAACCGATCCAAAAAAATTTAGCAGAATTCTCCATTAATACGACATGCTATTTTTTCCATTCATTCCTTTCAGCAGGATCAGTCGTGGTCTTACAAACTATACCAAGGTATGGACGAATTTATTTCTTCATACAAATGCGTAAAAGACGTTAGCCGCACTTAAAAGCCGAGTACTCTACCATTGAGTTAGCAACCCCCCAAAAAATTACGTTATGTAGATATAATTATCATAAAAAAAATAGAATCATCATTAAAAAATTTAATAATAAATTAAATAAAAAAAAAAAAAGAAAGATAAAATCAAATTTATATGATTTACAAATTTCTTATGGATGAAATATATATGTATATCATATTTCTTAATATACTATACTGGACTGGATTTGCTTTATTTTCTATATTTTATTTTATAAGTTATTTGCTTGCTTTTATTTTCTAAATTTTCTATTTTATTCTTTATTATTATAAATTTTATAATTATATATATATATATATATTTAATATATTTATATATTATTTTATATATATTATATATAATATATATTTCAAAATTTTTATATTTTGTAAAAGATATAAAATATATATATAAAACTTAAAAAAACTGAAAGACTAAAATAAAGAGATAAATAGATCCGAAACTAAGATCTAATTGCCCAGATCGAATTATATTTATTTGATACACTGTTGTCAATATGAATGTAAATGTGTTGAGAAAAATATCTGCAATGAAGATTAGTTAAAATAAAAAACCAAAATTGCCTTTATTATGCTCTTACATAGAGACAGGGTTGTTCACAAAGACATATTTTTATATATAAAATTCGGGATGCTCTGGGACGGAAGGATTCGAACCTCCGAATAGCGGGACCAAAACCCGTTGCCTTACCACTTGGCTACGCCCCATTTATATTTTGATTCAACACAAATAAACACTACTATTGGTATTGGTTCTTCGTCAATTCACTGAATTTGTTGATCATAATATAGAATTCTATTAAGATATTGTATGAAAATATGATTTCTTCTATTCTTTTTTTAGTTAAGAATTGAAGGATTTTTGATTGGGTAAGTTTAAGGTTTTTGGTCTACCTTACTTCTTTTTTATTACTTGATACTTTATACTTTAAAAAATATCAATTTTTATATCAATAATCTATTAATATCAATAACCTATTAATAACTCAATCAAAATGAAATTCTCTTCAAGAACAAAATGTTTGTTATGCTTAATATTTTTAGTTTGATTTGCATCGGTTCTACCCTTTATTCAAATTCAAGCAATTTTTTCTTTACAAAATTGCCCGAAGCCTACGCCTTTTTGAACCCGGTCGTGGATATTATGCCAATAATCCCTCTGTTCTTTTTTCTATTAGCTTTTGTTTGGCAAGCGGCTGTAAGTTTTCGATGAGATCCTTAATACTGTCCTCAAAAAATTTATAATTTATTCGATAAACAAAATTATAGTACTTAAATAAGATATAAGATCGGATAAGTTTTTATAGTATAAGTTTATTGTATAGACATGAAAAATCTGGATTATCCCATTTCCCCATTCTGAGCTTTTTTCCATGTCATTGAAAAAAAACCTAGTCTAGTAGAGTACCCCGCAATATCGAATTGTGGGGATAAAAAAACTTGCAATGAAAGACTCCACTCTATATTCAAAATGAATTTAGAAAAATTCTTTGCTCTTTCTAAAAATTTCTAGAAACTGCTTTATTTCTTTGTGTCAAAATATGATATAAAATATGATATATAGAGAATCTATTTTCTTTTTTTCCAAACCAAAAAAAGATCTTGGAGATTGTCTAATGCTTACTCTCAAACTCTTTGTTTATACAGTAGTGATATTTTTTGTTTCTCTCTTCATCTTCGGGTTTTTATCTAATGATCCAAGGCGTAATCCTGGGCGTGAAGGTGAAGAATAAAACAAAAAGAAAAATACAGCTTTTTCCTTTCTTAATTTTTCAATGTTCTTAGCATTTTAACTATATCTACATTTTGATCTCTAACTATAACTATTACTACATTTTTATCTTTAACTATTAACTAAATAAATAAAGCAAAAAGGTTTGATAAATTTAAAAGATAAAAAATACCAAATCATCAATGAAACCGGAAAGAGAGGGATTCGAACCCTCGGTACGAATAATTCGTACAACGGATTAGCAATCCGACGCTTTAGTCCACTCAGCCATCTCTCCCAATTTAAAATAATTACTATGTTAAAGTTAAATAAATAAAGCTTAAAAAAACAAAGCCTCTTTGCTATGTCTCTTTTTTTATCTTTTTGTACTTTAAATATATAATCAAATATATAATCCGAATAATCTTTAATTTTAATATATAATCTCAATAATCTAAATATCTATAACTATAAAAAAATATACACGATAATTTTGTTTTGAATAGATAATTATTGTGTAGTTTTTTGGTTTTATATAGTTTTATTTTTGTCCAAAAATGTTATTTTCACAACCTGGCCCGTGTCACGGGCCATTCTTGTTGAAAAAATTGTATTAGAAATTTTTTAGATAAATATTAGAATTAGATAAAATTGCTTATTTGATTCGAAAACAAAATACTTGTTATTGAAACAATCTGAAAGAGGACTATTTCCATTCCATTCCTATCCTATAGATCAAATGATATTAAAGTCAACGAGTCCTTTTTCCCTAATCTCGTTGGGTCCATGAAGAAATACAATATCAACGCTATACTTTTCATGATTCTTTTATGATCCTACCAGGATCATGTCCGGTCCTTTTACTCGACAAAAGATTCATTTCTATACAATAATCGCATCATAGCGGGTATAGTTTAGTGGTAAAAGTGTGATTCGTTCTATGATAATCCAAAAAGTTAAGGGATCTTCGGCATATAATATATCCCGATCAAAAACTTTATTTCTAAAAAGGATTAAATCCTTGACCTCTCAATAAGAATTTTGAGGAATAATATACATTCTCGTGATTTGTATCCAAAAGTCAATTAGAAATTGAAAAATTGGAATTGGATTATAAGATTACGAAACATAATTTTTGACTTTCAATTGAATAAGTATGAGTAAAGAATCTATGGATAAAGACAGAAAAGCTTATTTCTAATCGTAACTAAATCTTCAATTTTGGATTTGTTTTGTCTAATCGAGATTGAAGCAAAATTGAATATTAAACGATGACTTTGGTTTACTATAGACATCGACATCTTGTTTTATCTCGGTAGA